GTCCCGTTTGAAGAGGCTCATACACGGAACGTCTCGAAATAATACCGGGAGCGGGAGATTCGATTAACCGAGATTCCGAAGCTGAAATTTCTCCTCGACCGTCAATAGGTTTAGCCAGGGCATTTATAACACGACCCAAATAAGCTTCACTTACTGGTATCTGAGCAATTCTTCCTGTTGCTTTTACCGAACTTCCCTCTTGTATCATCAAACCATCACCCATTAATACAACACCAACATTTTTTGATTCCAAATTCAAAGCAATGCCTATAGTACCCTCTTCAAATTCTACTAATTCACCTGCCATTACTTCATCAAGACCATAAATACGAGCAATGCCATCGCCTACTTGAAGTACGGTACCTGTATTTACAATTTTGACTTCGGTGTTATATTGCTCAATACGTTCACGGATTATTTTACTAATTTCATCTGCACGAATGGTTACCATGAATATTTCTTAATTTGATTCTTTTTAGAAGAAAAAAAGATAATGCCTATACTCTATATTATAGTAGAACGACTAATCAGTTATTTTTTTCTTTCATCGCCCCAAACATACCAATATTAGCACCGATGGTACGTAAATGTAACTCGTTGTTTAAGCAATTATTCAGAGTTACCAGAGCTCCCTGTAAGGCTTGTTGTAACACCCGCTGTTGGACTTGATGAATCGCCCTTTGTTGTTCAAACTGAATGGTTTCATTTTTGTAATTTTCTAATTGTTCCAAAGTTGTATAAATTGAATTAATTAAATTCAATTTTTCTCGTTCTATCTCAGAATAACCATTCACTCGAAACCGATCTGCTTCCGTTTCTACTTTCCTTAAGCGGGCCCGGGCTTTTTCCAGCTGTTCAACGGCCCCTTCCCGCAGTTCTTCTGAATTTCGAATAGTTCTCAAGATTCTCTGTTTTCGATTATCTAATAAATCACTTAATGAAAGTAGATTATCTTTCCATTCATTTCAAAATGTCTATGATCTCTTCCCGAACCAAACATGAATCTTTCAATTCATTTGGCTCTCACACTCAATTCCTTATTGGAAATTGACCCATCTTTATTATGGAATGAGCCTATCCTCTTTTCTCTATTTCTAAAAATCTTGAAAATGATTACCAATACAAGACCAAAATATTTGGAGGACTCTTCTGACCAAACAAATAATTGTCAGCAAAGTTGTTTTTTTTTTCTTCAAGTCCAAAGAATTCTGATTAATTTATACGTAGGTCATCGATTCCGCATTGTATAAAAGGAGGTGTTAACCAATTTTTCATCGTAAAGAGAATTCAAGCCATTTTATCGACATGAGTGTTCTATATCGAAAAAATTCCAACAATTGCATTTTTTGAAACCATTTCCGTATTAACATAGTGGTAGAAAGAGTACTACACTGCGTCTAAACTTCAAACTAGTTAGCTTTAACCATGGTAATGTTCCAAAATTCTTGGTTGATAGAGAATCAAAGTAGATTTACCAATGAATCACGAAATGCTATGGTTCTTAACTATTTTTTTTTCTTAATTTATTAAGAAGTCATTCGCGGGATCGTGCACATTTTCCTAGTTATAACGAAAAAAGTGCAGTTGGTTGGATCCAATCTATTCTTTGAAATAAACAACTCGCACACACTCCCTTTCCAAAAAAAATCAATACACCTAGCACTACACTTAGATTTATTAGATTTGTTGCTAAAATATCGGTATCAAACCCGAAACTTCCGGCGGATGGCCAGTAACTCAAGCAAAGAAAAGAATCGGTTATATTTTTCATATGATTGCATCTCCTCTTATGGATAGACTAATTTTCTTTCTACGATTCCTATTTTTCGATTTTTTATTCGTTTTTTTTATATGATATTTAATAGTATCATATTTATATTTATTTTTATATAATAAATATAATAATAAATTAATATAATTATTATATAAAAATAAATAATAGAATTTCCATTTCTTACTAATAATTAATATTAATTATTAGTAAGAATATTAATATAAATTAAGAAGAAGATTCTATAATTATAATATTAGAGAATATAGAATCTATTTTTTAATAAAAATATTCTATATTTTGAATTGGTTAGTCAATTGAAAGATTCCCCATAAGAATGATACTTATTAGAATTCGATACTAGTTCTTATGTCAATTGCAAAATTTCTAGTTGTTTTCAACACTTTCTAAAAACTTTCTAAATAAAAAAAGGGGGGAAGGTTCATTGGACTAAAAAATGGAAGGAAGAAGGCGAATCAGTATGTTAATCCCTCACCCCATAAATCTGTCCTCCACCCGTGTTCTTGTCCGAATGAAGAAAAGATTGTAGGAGTGAAATCTTAATATGATTTCAAAAAAAAAAAACAAGAGCAGCAAAGAAAGTCCAAAGAATATGTATTTTTATTTTTCTATTTTTAAAAAAAGATTAAACAAAAGGATTCGCAAATAAAAGCGCTAATGCTACAACCAGCCCATAAATAGTTAAAGCTTCCATAAAAGCCAGACTAAGTAATAAAGTACCCCGTATTTTGTCCTCTGCTTCCGGTTGTCTCGCAATCCCTTCTACAGCTTGCCCTGCAGCTGTGCCTTGACCAACTCCAGGTCCAATAGAAGCAAGCCCGACGGCCAACCCAGCAGCAATAACAGAAGCAGCAGAAATAATTGGATTCATGATAAGTTTCTCCTATTCCAAATAAAATAAAGAAAAAAAAAATAGTTAATAATATAATCAACCAAGAAATTTTGAATTTCTTATTTCATTCTTCCTATTTATCTTTATCTAGTCGAAGTGTAATTCAAAATTTCAAACGGAATTACTTCGATTTTTCTTTTCGTTTCTACCCATGTCGTTTTTTGTAAATACATACCATTTTTGTTCTTATCTTAAATTTTTGAACCTTTCTTTAAATCCTTCGTTCTTTCTTTTTCTTTATTTCATTTTTTTAGTCATTCCATAATTCAATTCACAATTACAACAGATGAAAGGGAAGGGCTTTGTTTTTTGAATCCCATCTAAATTTAGAGTAGTCGCAGGACAATTTTAGATATATAGTCATATATAACTAGTGAATATCTAATATGACATATACATGTGTTTCTTCCATACCGTAAACCAATTAGTTGTGTCTTAGATTCAATCGGATTCAAGAATCATTCTTTGAAACCTCCAAAAAAGAAAGAGTTGTCTTATAGCGATTAGATTAAATATACACCTAGTTCGACCCCCTCGCCCTACCCTATTTTTTTTTACAATTCCCTGGTAATTTTTTAAATTTTATTATTATCTTACACTAAATCATATACTTATTTTATTTATACCTTATCCTTATTGCATCTTTTTTTTTGGGGGGGGGTTGTGGATAATCCTTTTGATTCTTATTTAAATTTTTCAAAATTTCTTTCTATTTTTTTATTGATGTTCCTTAAGTAGATTATCGTGAGCCGCATATACTTTGTGAAGGGCTAAACTAAAAAAAAGACTATTTCGATAACTAGTCAATGATGTCCTTCCATGGATTCACCTATATAAGCCGCAGCTAAAGTAGCAAAAATAAGAGCTTGAATACCGCTTGTAAATAATCCAAGGAACATAACAGGTATAGGAACTACTAAAGGTACTAACGAAACAAGAACAACAACTACTAATTCATCAGCTAATATATTTCCGAAAAGTCGAAAACTAAGCGATAAGGGTTTTGTGAAATCTTCTAAGATGTTAATCGGTAAAAGGATTGGAGTTGGTTGGATATATTTACCAAAATAAGCCAATCCTTTTTTTGAAATACCCGCATAGAAATATGCTACTGACGTAAGTAAAGCTAATGCAACAGTAGTATTTATATCATTTGTGGGTGCAGCTAATTCTCCATGAGGTAACTTTATAATTTTCCAAGGCAAAAGAGCCCCTGACCAATTCGAAACAAAAATAAATAGAAACAGAGTTCCGATAAATGGAACCCACGGACCATATTCTTCTCCAATCTGAGTTTTACTCACGTCTCGAATGAATTCAAGGACATATTCAAAGAAATTCTGACCGGAAGTAGGAATAGTTTGCGGATTTCGAACAACTAGAATGGTTGAAACTAATAAGATAGCAATTACAACCCAAGAGGTAATAAGTACTTGAGCATGCACTTGAAAATCCCCTATTTGCCAATAGAAATGTTGACCTACTTCCACAGCAGATATATTGTATAATCTGTTTAATGTGTTCATGGAACATAATAGAACATTCATATTGCCCTCTAAAATAAAAAAATATAACTTGAAAGGGAATTATTTTGATTCAACCATTTCCTTTTTTACTTTCATTTTATATTTTGAATACCAACTCATCACATAATATTTCTGTTTGTTCTTTTTATCTTTTTTTTTTCTTTTTGCACAATTTTGTAATGGTATAATAACCGATTACATAAATCTACGAACCCCCCCCCAAAAAAAATCTAAAAATTTATTTATTTATCTTATTATTAATCAATAATTTTGTATATAGCTAGAACGACCCTCACAAATTGCAAATACCAATTTGTTAAGAATGAATCGGATTGAAGCTATAGCATCATCATTAGCTGGAATCGAAATATCTGCGAGATCTGGGTCACAATTTGTATCGATTAAACAAATCGTTGGAATTCCCAAAGTGATACATTCTCGAAGAGCCGTATATTCTTCTTGCTGATCAACGATTATTACAATATCGGGTAACCCCGTCATATATTTTATGCCGCCCAGATATGTTTCCAAATGAGATAATTGTCTCTTCAACATAGCGGCATCTCTTTTTGGAAGACAGTTGAGTTTCCCCGTCTTTTGCTCCGTTCTCAAGTCCCTGAACTTACGAAGTCTCGTTTCGGTAGTATACCAATTCGTTAACATACCACCGAGCCATCTTTTATTAACATAATGACATCGAGCTCTTATTGCAGCCCGTGTTACTGAATCGGCTGCTTTTTTTTTGGTACCAACAATTAAGAATTGTTTTCCTCTGCTTGCCGCATCAAAAACCAAATCACAAGCTTCTGATAAAAAACGAGCAGTTCGAGTAAGATTTGTAATATGAATACCTTTACGCTTTGCGGATATATAAGGTGCCATTCGAGGATTCCATTTCCTAGTATCATGGCCAAAATGAACTCCTGCTTCCATCATCTCTTCAAACGTTATGTTCCAATATCTTTTTGTCATTTATCCCCACACTTTTTTTTTTAAAAAAAAAAAATTGAAAAAAAAAAAGAAACCAGGTATCCTGAAATAGAAATAAATAATTGTTCCGACGGAACCTTCTCTTTTATTGAGGATTGGCCATTAATACATAATCAGGCCATTCATTTTTTCTATTTATTATACTTACCTTATTACCAAATCAAATGACTGCATTTAAAGGGATGAATCTAATCTGCTTTTAGGAAGCATTAAATCCAAGATTTCTAATGTATCACATAAATTCTTTGAAATGAAAAAAATCAAATAATTTTTTTGTGATGGAACAAAAGATTTCTAATTTCTACTTCGAACAAATTCTTTTTTTTTTCCAAGGTAATCTTGTTATGTTGCCTTGACCGCGAACGGTGCATTATTCTTTTGAATCCGGTACCAACGGGTATCATTCCCCCTAAAACAACATTCTCTTTAAGACCTTTCAACCAATCGATACGACCCCGAAGAGCGGCTTTTGCTAAAACTCTAGCGGTTTCTTGAAAACTTGCTTCGGATATGAAACTTTGAGTATTCAGAGATGTTTTTGTTATTCCCAATAATAAAGCTCGGTAACAAATCGTTTCTTCCAAGGCACGCCCCGTTCGTTCGGCTCGCAATAATCCAATCAGTTCGCCAGGTAAAAATACATTAGACATTCCATCTTCTGAAACCAAGACTTTGGATGTTATTTGACGCACAATAATTTCTATATGTCTATTATGGATGTGTACTCCCTGGGATCGATAAACCTTTTGGATTTTATTAACCAAAGAAATACGACTTTGCGCGATAGTTAGCTCAGCACCAATCAAGAATCCCCAAGGAATGCCGAGAATTCTTGTTATACACTCGTTCCAAGCATCAATTCTTTTTTCTAGATTCATCGATATTGAATCAATCGAACGTATTTCTAATATCTGTTCCACTTTTGGAAGACCTTGTGTTATATCACCTGATCTCGATTTTTCATATATAAATGTAACGAATATATCTCCTTCATAAAGGATTTCTCCATAATGGCCATGAATGGTTGCTCCTGGAGTTGCCAAATAAGGGTTAGCTGATCTTATTATTACAGAATCCATTTGAACAGTTATAACTTGACCCGATTTTAGTTTTAGGTGTGGTCCATTTTTCGTTTGAGCTATGCATATATTTTCACAAATAAATTGTCCAAGACTAATTATTGTAAACGTTTTTTCACAATAATTATGATGGAGAAAATACCAATTCAAATGGAATGGATTTAAAACGATGTTACTGTATAGATCGGGTTTAAAAATTTTCTCATTTTCGTCCATTAAATAATATTTAATTACTTGAAAAGTTTCCTTGAATTTGTCAAGTTGCAAATTTTTAGTTATTGAGATCTGATTATGAGTTATTGAACGGTAAAATGAATAAAAATTTGCAATTTGAAGGGCTATTCCTAAAGGGCCTAACGAATTCTTAATTGGAATTATAGAATCTTTTTTAAATTTATTAATTCCTTTTCTTATCCCTATCCCTTTGTGATATTTTACGTTGTTGAATGGTCTCATTTGAAAACAATTAGATGATGACAAAATTATCAAAGATCGGCATTCCTTATTTCTATTCAACAACATACGAATAGTTCCTTGATTTTGGCTACGTGATTGTTGAATTTTTGCCTTGGAATGAATAGATAAAAATGGATTGATATTGATCCGATCCGATTCAATATCTGAGATACATCCTAAACCAGATGAGTCATTCCTTTTTCTGATATATGAAGTATGAGATTTCACTAAGTCAATTCTTAGGAAATACTCAATCAAACCATTTGTACTTACTTCAACAAAGGAAGCGAGGGCCTCCTCAATAGAAGAACTTTTTTTGTCTTGATCCCAATTCAAGACTAAACAAGTCCGAACTAATTGAATCCTTGTGTCGGAAATTCCCCGAATGGATTTTCCATTTCCATAAAAAATATAATTGAGAACTTTAAGTTCCAGATTATCCCTTTCCTGGAACAGATCTTGGGGAAAAAGTTTTACAAAATGGATACTGTCCGGTATTTCATATAGAATTACAGGTCGAACCAAAACAAAATACTTTTTCTTGGTAGTTGCGATCCATTGGACATAGGTCCAATTGTTCATTTTTTTCGATTCCTTCCATTTTTTTTTTACCGTTCCGGGTGGTATCAAGATGGCACTGTGTCGGGATATCTTATCCATCTCTCCGGGAAAATGGATATTTCCAGAAAAGATTTTTAATTCCATTTTTTTTTTTTTCTTTTCTAATCGGACCAATCCACCTACTCGACTTCTTATATTAAAAGT